GTGAATAACCATTGAAATGAAATGTTTAGGATAAATCAATGAAATTTAGGAGAAATGAAATTTAGGAGAAATCAATGCAAGGACATCCATTTCAATCCTGGATTTTCGAATTGAGAGAGATATTGAGAGAGATCAAGAATTCTCACTATTTCTTAGATTCATGGACCCAATTCAATTCAGTGGGATCTTTCATTCCCATTTTTTTCCACCAAGAACGTTTTATAAAACTCTTGGACCCCCGAATGTGGAGTATCCTACTTTCACAGGGTTCAAGAAGCAATCGATATTTTACGATCAAAGGTGTACTACTATTTGTAGTAGTGGTCCTTACATATCGTATTAATAATCGAAATATGGTCGAAAGGAAAAATCTCTATTTGACAGGGCTTCTTCCTATACCTATGAATTCCATTGGACCCAGAAATGATACATTGGAAGAATCTTTTTGGTCTTCCAATATCAATAGGTTGATTGTTTCGCTCCTCTATCTTCCAAAAGGAAAAAAGATCTCTGAGAGCTCTTTCCTGGATCCGAAAGAGAGTACTTGGGTTCTCCCAATAACGAAAAAGTGTATCATGCCTGAATCTAACTGGGGTTCGCGGTGGTGGAGTAACTGGATCGGAAAAAAGGGGGATTCTAGTTGTAAAATATCTAATGAAACCCTCGCTGGAATTGAGATCTCATTCAAAGAGAAAGATATCAAATATCTGGAGTTTCCTTTTGTATATTATATGGATATGGATGATCCAATCTGCAAGGACCATGATTGGGAATTTTTTGATCGTCTTTCTCCGAGTAAGAGGCGAAACATAATTAACTTGAATTCGCGACAGCTATTCGAAATCTTAGTTAAAGACTGGATTTGTTATCTCATGTTTGCTTTTCGTGAAAAAATACCAATTGAAGTGGAGGGTTTCTTCAAACAACAAGGAGCTGGGTCAACTATTCAATCAAATGATATTGAGCATATTTCCCATCTCTTCTCGAGAAACAAGTGGGCTATTTCTTTGCAAAATTGTGCTCAATTTCATATGTGGCAATTCCGCCAAGATCTCTTCGTTAGTTGGGAGAAGAATCCGCACGAATCGGATTTTTTGAGGAACATATCGAGAGAGAATTGGATTTGGTTAGACAATGTGTGGTTGGTAAACAAGGATCGATTTTTTAGCAAGGTACGGAATGTATCGTCAAATATTCAGTATGATTCTACAAGATCTAGTTTTGTTCAAGTAACGGATTTTAGCCAATTGAAAGGATCTTCTGATCAATCCAGCGATCATTTTGATTCCATTAGTAATGAGGATTCGGAATATCACACATTGATCAATCAAAGAGAGATTCAACAACTAAAAGAAAGATCGATTCTTTGGGATCCTTCCTTTCTTCAAACGGAACGAACAGAGATAGAATCAGACCGATTCTCTAAATGCCTTTCTGGATATTCCTCAATGTCCCGGCTATTCACGGAACGTGAGAAGGAGATGAATAATCATCTGCTTCCGGAAGAAATCGAAGAATTTCTTGGGAATCCTACAAGATCCATTCTTTCTTTTTTTTCTGACAGATGGTCAGAACTTCGTCTGGGTTCGAATCCTACTGAGAGGTCCAGTATAGACCAGAAATTGTTGAAGAACGAACAAGATGTTTCTTTTGCCCCTTCCAGGCGATCGGAAAATAAAGAAATAGTTAATATATTCAAGATAATTACGTATTTACAAAATACCGTCTTAATTCATCCTATTTCATCAGATCCGGGATGGTATATGGTTCCGAAGCATGAACTGGATATGGACAGTTCCAATAAGATTTCATTCTTGAACAAAAATACATTTTTTGATTTATTTCATCTGTTCCATGACCGGAACAGGGGGGGATACACGTTACACCACGATTTTGAATCAGAAGAGAGATTTCAAGAAATGGCAGATCGATTCACTCTATCAATAACCGAGCCGGATCTGGTGTATCATAAGGGATTTGCCTTTTCTATTGATTCTTACGTATTGGATCAAAAACAATTCTTGAATGAGGTATTCAACTCCAGGGATGAATCGAAAAAAAAATCTTTATTGGTTCTACCTCCTGTTTTTTATGAAGAGAATGAATCTTTTTATCGAAGGATCAGAAAAAAATGGGTCCGGATCTCCTGCGGGAATGATTTGGAAGATCCAAAACCAAAAATAGTGATATTTGCTAGCAACACCATAGTGGAGGCAGTCAATCAATATAGATGGATCCTAAATCTGATTCAAGTCCAATATAGCACCTATGGGTACATAAGAAATGTATTGAATCGATTCTTTTTAATGAATAGATCTGACCGCAACTTCAAATATGGAATTCAAAGGGATCAAATAGGAAATGAGACTCTGAATCATAGAACTATAATGAAATATACGATCAACCAACATTTATCGAATTTGAAAAAGAGTCAGAAGAAGAAGAAATGGTTCGATCCTCTTATTTTTATTTCTCGAACCGAGAGATCCGTGAATCGGGA